GTGCGGTCTTTATTGACCGAACGGGAACGAGAACACATCGATTCCGAAGACCGAATAAAAAGTTTGAATTTTTTATTCGATGCAGTTATAACGGATCCCAATGATCAAAAAATTAGAAAAAAAGCGATAAAAGAAATTAGTAAAAGAGTTCCCCGGTGGTCATACAAATTAATCGATAATGTATACCAAGAACTGGGAGAATACGACGAAAATGTAAGAGGGAAACATGCATTTCGTTCACGAAAAGCCAAACGTTTAGTGGTTGCTGTTGATCACCAGACAAAAGGGGATGTGTCTTTGCCCCATTATTTGGAACAATCGGATTTTCGTCGATATATAATAAAAGGTTCCATGCGCGCACAAAGACGTAAAACCGTTATTTGGAAACCAGTTCAAGCAAATGCCCATTCCCCTCTTTTTTTGGACAGAATAGACAAAACCCTTTATTTGTCTTTTGATATTTCCCAACTGATGAAAGTAATTCTTCGAAATTGGATGGTAAAAAATAAAAACCAAAAACTTTCTGATTATACAAACGCAAAGACAAGAAAATTGGACAAAAAAGAAAAAAAGAAGCTCAAAGGCGAAAGATACCAAAGACAAGAAATGGTACGTATAAAACAAGCAGAAGGATGGGATAAGCGTTTACTTACTCGAATACTAAGAAGTTCTATGTTAGTAATCCAATCGATTCTTAGAAAATATATTGTATTACCGTTATTGATAATAGCTAAAAATGTGGTTCGCATACTATTATTCCAAGATCCCGAGTGGTCCGAGGATTTTAAGGATTGGAATCGTGAAATTTATGTTAAATGCACTTATAGTGGTGTTAATTTATCTGAAACAGAATTTCCGAAAAACTGGTTAATAGAAGGTATTCAGATAAAGATCCTATTCCCCTTTCACCTGAAACCCTGGCACGGATCTACGATACAATCCTCTCATAAAGATCCAAAAAGTGAACAAGAAACTGATGTTTGTTTTTTAACAATTTTTGGGCTGGAAACTGACATGCCGTTCGGTTCTCCCCAAAAACGACGTTCCTTTTTTGAACCCATTTTTAAAGAACTAAAAAAAAAAATTCGAAAATTGAAAACTAAGTCTTTTATAGTTTTAAGGGATTTTAAAGAAGGCAAAATAAAAGAACTTTCAAAAATAAACTTGAGAGAAATCGAGAAATTGAGGGAAACTCAAAAAAATTCGATAATCAGTAAGCAGATGATTCACGAACCGTCTATTGAAATTTCATCTATGGATTGGACGAAATTATCCCGGACTGAAAAAAAAATGAAAGATCTGACTAATAGAACAAGCAGAATCAGAAATCAAATATATAAAATTACAAAAGAAAAGAAAAAAGGATCGCTAACTCAAGAAACAAATATTAGTTCGAACAAACCAACGTATTCTGTTAAAATATTAGACCCATCAAAAAGGATTTGGCGGATATTAAAAAAAAGAAACGCTCGATTAATCCGTAAATCCTATTTGTTTCTAAAATTTGGCATTGAAAAGATATACAGAAATATTTTTATATCTACCCTTACTATTCCAAGAATCAATACAAAACCTTTTCGTGAATCAACAAGAAAACAAATGAAAATTATTGAGAAAAACATCCACAATAATGAAGCAAATCCCGAAAGAATTAATAAAACAAATAAAAATAGAATTATTTCGACTATCCAAAAATTGATTTCTAAGACTAGTAATAAGAATTCAAAGATTTCTTGTAATTTATTGTCTTTTTCACAATCACAAGCATATGTATTTTACAAATTATTACAAGTCCCAATTTTGAACTTTTATAATTTAAGACCCGTTCTTCAATATCACGGAACATCTCTATTTCTTAAGAATGAAATAAAAGATTTTTTTGAAAAACACGGAATCTTTAATTACCAATTAAGACATAAACCCCTTTGGAATTTTGGAAGGAATACACGAAAACACTGTTTAAGCGGGCATTATCAATATGATTTATCTCGGATTAAATGGGCTAGATTAGTACCACAAGAATGGCGAAATAGAGCCAATCAACACTGTATGGCTCAAAATAAAGATTTAATTAAAAGAGATTCGTATGAAAAAAATGGATTAACTCATTACGAAAAACAACATTTTTTTGAAGCAGACCTATTACGTAATCAAAAATCGAATTTTAAAAAACACTATAGATATGATCTTTTATCATATAAATCGCTTAATTATGAAGATAAGAAAGACTCGTATATTGATAGATCACTAGTCCAAGTAAATAATAAAGAAGAGTATTATTCTAATTACAATAGAAAGAAAGTAAAATTGTTGGCTATGCTGGGAAGTATCTCTATCAATAATTATATAGGGGAAGATGATATTATGGATATGGAAAAATTCTTGTATAGAAAATATTTTGATTGGAGAATTCTTAATTTTTGTCTTAGAAATAAGGCCAATATGGAAGCCTGGGTTGATATGGATACTGGTACCAGCAGTAATCAAAATACTAGGATTGGGTCCAATAATTATCAAAAAATTAATGCAATTAATAACAGAGTCCCCTTTTATCTTACAATTCATCAAGATGAAGAAATTAACCCATCCACTCAAAAGGGGTTCTTTTGTGATTGGATGGGAATGAATGAAGAAATACTAAGTTGTCCTATATCAAACCCAGAATCTTGGTTCTTCCCAGAATTTGTACTACTTTTTAATGCATATAGAACGAAACCCTGGATTATACCAATCAAATTACTTCTTTTCAATTTTAATGGAAATAGTAAGAAAAATAGAACCGGAAAGAAAGAGGCGGATCTTTTTATATCACCTACTCAAAAAGAATATTTTGAATTATCGAATCAAAGTAAAGAAGAAAACGAACTCGCAGACCAAGGAACTCCGAGATCGGATGCACAAAAGCAAGTAATTCTTGGATCAGTTCTCTCAAACCAAGAAAAAGATGGTGAAGAAAATTATACGGGATCGGACATGAAAACCCGTATAAAGAAAAAGCAATCCAAAAGAGAAACCGAAGTACAGCTCGATTTCTTCCTAAAAAGATATTTGTGTTTGCAGTTGCGATGGAGGGGGGCTGTTTCTTTCAGAGAAAAAATACTCAATGATATGCAAGTATATTGTCACCTGGTTCGACTAATAAATCCTAGCGACGTTGCTATAGCCTCTATTCAAAGGGGAGAAATGAGTCTGCCTATTTTGATCACTAAGAAGAAGTTCGCTCTTAAAGAATTGACGAAAGGGGGAATGCTTATTATCGAACCCCGTCGTTTGTCTGTAAAAAATGATGGACAATTTTTTCTATATCAAATCGTAGGTATTGCATTGGTTCATAAGAATAAGCGCAAAATTACTAAAAGATACCAAGAAAAGGGCTATGTTGATAAAAAAGATTTTGATGAATTCATTGCAAAACATCAAAAAATGACTGGAAATAGAAACAAAAATCATTATGATTTGCTTGTTCCTGAAACTATTTTACTCCCTAAACGTCGTAGAGAATTAAGAACCCTAATTTGTTTCAATTCGAAGAATCAAAATGGTATGCAGAAAAATCCAGTATTTTTTAATAACGGAAAGGGCGGCGGCCGCGTTTTGGATAAAAACAAAAATCTTGCTCGAGAGAAAAATCAACTAATTCAATTAAAGTTCTTTATTTGGGCCAATTCTCGATTAGAAGATTTAATTTGTATGAATCGGTATTGGTTTAATACCAATAATGGGAGTCGTTTCAGTATGGTAAGGGTCCATATGTATCCACGATTGAAAATTCGTTAATAGTGTGCTTTTCCTATCTATCATGTCCCATTTTGGGATATGAAAACAAAGAAATGTATACATGTCTTGTCTTCCATTCCAGTCTGATACAAGATACCAAATTAATGGCGAACATTTTAATTAGATCCATAAATGAATCAAGAAACTCTTTTTTTTAGGTCCAAATTTTTCTCTTTTGCCGAAATATCCATCCTTTTAGATGCCTAATCAAATTGAAAATTGGATTGATTATTGATATTGATTTTCTAGCAAGTTCATAACGAACTTAAGATTATTGTGTATATCAAATTGAAGTAACTAGTATTATTATTACTGATCAGTAAAATTCATCTTAAAAAAGGAAGGGGGAGGGGTTTCGTTTTATGGTAAAAAATGCATTCATCTCAGTTAGGGTTCAAGAAAAAAAAGAAAAAAACAGCGGATCGGTTGAATTTCAAGTATTTCGTTTCACCAACACGATCCGGAGACTTACTTCACATTTAGAATTGCACAGAAAAGACTATTCATCTCAAAGGGGTCTACGTAAAATTTTGGAAAAACGCCAACGTCTACTAGCTTATTTGTCAAAGAAAAATAGAGTACGTTATAAAGAATTAATTAGTAAGTTGAATATCCGGGAGTCAAAAAATCGTTAATTTGAAATTTGAAAAACAATTTCGAATTATTTGATTTTGACTGTTGATGAACTTCTTGTTGTTTTCAACAATTCATGTAAGAATGAATCGAGGAAAAACCTATGAGTATACTAGCTACAGAAAAAGAAAAAGAATTTATGATAGTCAATATGGGACCTCACCACCCGTCAATGCATGGGGTTCTTCGTCTCATCGTTACTCTAGACGGTGAAGATGTTATTGACTGTGAACCAATATTGGGTTATTTACACAGAGGGATGGAAAAAATTGCGGAAAACCGAACAATTATACAATATCTGCCTTATGTAACCCGTTGGGATTATTTAGCTACTATGTTCACAGAAGCAATAACTGTAAATGGACCAGAACAGTTGGGAAATATTCGCGTACCTAAAAGGGCCAGCTATATCAGAGTAATTATGTTGGAGTTGAGTCGTATAGCTTCCCATCTGTTATGGCTTGGCCCTTTTATGGCAGATATTGGTGCACAGACTCCTTTCTTCTATATTTTCAGAGAAAGAGAATTAGTATATGATCTGTTCGAAGCTGCCACCGGTATGAGAATGATGCATAATTATTTTCGTATCGGAGGAGTAGCAGCTGATTTACCCTATGGTTGGATAGATAAATGTTTGGATTTCTGCGATTATTTTTTAACAGGGGTTGCTGAATATCAAAAACTTATTACGCGAAACCCCATTTTTTTAGAACGAGTTGAAGGAGTAGGCATTATTGGTGGAGAAGAAGCAATAAATTGGGGTTTATCAGGACCAATGCTACGAGCGTCTGGAATAGAATGGGATCTTCGTAAAGTTGATCATTATGAGTGTTATGACGAATTTGATTGGGAAGTCCAGTGGCAAAAAGAAGGGGATTCCTTAGCTCGTTATTTAGTCCGAATCGGTGAAATGACGGAATCTGTCAAAATTATTCAACAGGCTTTAGAAGGAATTCCGGGAGGCCCCTATGAAAATTTAGAAATCCGCTGCTTTGATAGAGAAAGCGATCCAGAACGGAATGATTTTGAAAATAGATTCATTAGTAAAAAGCCTTCTCCTACCTTTGAATTGACAAAACAAGAACTTTATGCGAGAGTAGAAGCCCCAAAAGGAGAATTGGGAATTTTTCTGATAGGGGATCAAAGTGGGTTTCCTTGGAGATGGAAAATTCGCCCACCGGGTTTTATCAATTTGCAAATTCTTCCTCAGTTAGTTAAAAGAATGAAATTGGCTGATATTATGACGATATTAGGTAGTATAGATATCATTATGGGGGAAGTTGATCGTTGAAATGATAATTGCTACACCCGAAGTACAAGATATCAATTCTTTTTCCCGATTGGAATCCCTACAAGAGGTCTATGGGATCCTATGGGTGCTTGCCCCTATTTCGATTTATGTATTGGCAATCACAATCGGTGTCCTAGTAATTGTGTGGTTAGAAAGAGAAATATCTGCAGGAATACAACAGCGTATTGGGCCTGAATACGCCAGCCCTTTGGGAATTCTTCAAGCTTTAGCCGATGGGACAAAACTCCTTTTCAAAGAAAACCTTCTTCCATCTAGAGGAAATAGTAGTTTATTCAGTATTGGTCCATCTATAGCAGTCATAGCAATTCTACTAAGTTATTCAGTAATTCCTTTTAGTTATAACCTTGTTTTAGCTGACCTCAATATCGGTATTTTTTTATGGATTGCCATTTCAAGTATTGCCCCTATTGGACTTCTTATGTCAGGATATGGATCAAATAATAAATATTCCTTTTTAGGTGGTCTGCGAGCTGCTGCTCAATCGATTAGTTATGAAATACCATTAACTTTATGTGTTTTATCAATATCTCTACGTGTGATTCGCTAAAACCTAAGCTTTTCGTTCTAGAAAAAAAAGAACTTGAATAGAAATCCTCATTTTTTTATTCATTTATTGACTCTTTAGGTTAATAAAAGAAATTAGATAGTTATATATGAGTGAAAGAAAACACCTTCGAAATTCGCAGTAAACGTGGATTAAGTCTCATTTCCTATGTACAAGCGTTAAGGATAAGTAAACAAAAGTAAAAGTGGAGGAAGCCCTTACCCCAAGACAGGTCGATTGATCATCCTAGCTTGAAGCGGGCTTAAAAGACCAACCCTATAGAATTTTCATTTTTCATTAGCTATTGTATGTATTACAATATATATTAGATATATTAGGGGGGTTGAATAGGGGGTTGAAAACGCAAAGCGGGGGGATAGGAAGGAACACCAAAATACACACAACGGGTTAGTAATGTAGATTATGTCAATTATCTAAAAGGATACTTCTGCATAACATAAAAGAATACTAATTGGGGCTTTAAGTTGGTAGAAACGATCAGGCAGTACTCCCCACAATTCCGATCCAGAGCATGCTCCTATCCGCCAGTTAAAGAAATAACTATCAGGAACGAAATAATCCTTTACCCCCTTTTAAGCCCCATTTTATCTCAGAAAGAAGAAGAGGAACAAAAAAATAGAAAAAATACAATTACAATCTAAAAGAATCCTTTCTTTCATATATTGATAGAAATCAAATTCGTGTCATGATTCATGAACTAGTGTAATGGCGAATTCTTTTTCGTAATCGAAAATAAAAGGATGGGTTGAAATATCGAGTGATATTTCTACAAGAGTATTTTATTGAAGGGTTGATTAAGTTATTACTCAACACAGAAAATTTGAAATTCGTAAAGGATGAGATTAATTCAGAAATACTGTTTTTTTATCCTTAGAGCAGACAGAATTCCAGTGGTATAATTGGGGATCCTCCGCTAGATTTTGACTTTATCCATCCTATAACCATATAAAAATCAAAATAACTAATACCGGTCCGGTCCTTACATTTATTTGTGGCCCTGAGGAGCCGTATGAGGTGAAAATCTCATGTACGGTTTTGTAATAGCGATGGAAACCGTAATGTTACCACCGACTATGATTATCTAACAGTTTAAGTACAGTTGATATAGTTGGGGCGCAATCAAAATATGGTTTTTGGGGGTGGAATTTGTGGCGTCAACCTATAGGGTTTATCGTTTTTCTAATTTCTTCCCTAGCGGAATGCGAGAGATTACCTTTTGATTTACCAGAAGCGGAAGAAGAATTAGTAGCCGGTTATCAAACCGAATATTCAGGAATAAAATTTGGTTTATTTTACGTTGCTTCCTATCTAAATCTACTAGTTTCCTCATTATTTGTAACAGTTCTTTACTTGGGAGGTTCGAATCTTTCCATTCCATACATATTTGTTCCTGGGCTGGTTGAAATAAATAAAGCGGATGGAATCTTTGGAACGACAATTGGTATCTTTATTACATTAGCTAAAACTTATTTGTTCTTGTTCATTCCTATTGCAACAAGGTGGACTTTACCGAGACTAAGAATGGACCAACTATTAAATCTTGGCTGGAAATTTCTTTTACCTATTTCTCTCGGTAATCTATTATTAACAACTTCTTCCCAACTCCTTTCGCTATAAAGATAAAGAAAAAAAGGAATACAATATTCGCTACTTGTCTCAAACAAGAGAAAGAAATAAACTCAAAACATTCATAGATATTCACAATATGTTCCCTATGGTAACCGGTTTCATGAATTATGGTCAACAAACAATACGAGCTGCAAGGTACATTGGTCAAAGTTTCATGATTACTTTATCCCAAGCAAATCGTTTACCTGTAACTATTCAATATCCTTATGAAAAATTAATCCCATCAGAGCGTTTTCGTGGTCGAATCCATTTTGAATTTGATAAATGTATTGCTTGTGAAGTATGCGTTCGGGTATGTCCTATAGATCTGCCTGTTGTTGATTGGAAATTTGAAACAGATATTCGAAAGAAACGATTGCTTAATTACAGTATTGATTTTGGAATTTGTATTTTTTGTGGTAACTGCGTTGAGTATTGTCCAACAAATTGTTTATCAATGACTGAAGAATATGAACTTGCGACTTACGACCGTCACGAATTGAATTATAATCAAATTGCTTTAGGTCGTTTACCAATGTCAGTAATTGACGATTTTACAATTCGAACAGTCTTGAATTCGCCTCAACGAAAAAACGTCTAAACCTTTTTAATTTCGAATTACTAAGGTTCAGTTTTGGTATAGTTGGTATAAAGGGATAAGGTTGTTTTTTTGCTTGGTCAATAACTCAAAATCCCAACTTTTGATTGGTTGATGAGAAGTACAACTACATTTGTATTGAAATGAAATGATATATAGACAGAAGCTTTTTCGAACTATATAGCTTCAATTTCAAATTGGCATTTAGAATAACGAAAAGAACGAAATTGATCCCAGAACTGTATCCGCATCAATTCCCACTTAGTAGATTCTAATTTCATTGAATTGGAATTGAGAATGTCTCATAAATAATTTTTCCTGGTCGGCTCAATAAGGTCATGAAAAAGATTTCGATTTATTTATCTCCTATTTTAATATAATGGATTTGCCTGGACCAATACACGATTTTATTTTAGTTTTTCTGGGATCGGGTCTTATATTAGGAGGTCTGGGAGTGGTATTATTTACCAACCCAATTTATTCTGCCTTTTCCTTGGGATTGGTTCTTGTTTGTATATCATTATTCTATATTCTATCAAATTCCCATTTTGTAGCTGCCGCGCAACTCCTTATTTACGTGGGAGCTGTAAATGTTTTAATCATATTTGCTGTAATGTTCATGAACGGCTCAGACTATTCCAAAGATTTTCAGTTGAATCTTTGGACTATTGGCGATGGTCTTACTTCTCTGGTTTGTACAAGTATTTTTTTTTCGCTAATCACTACTATTCTCGATACATCGTGGTACGGGATTATTTGGACTACACGAGCCAACCAGATTATTGAACAAGATTTGATAAGTAATAGTCAACAAATTGGAATTCATTTATCAACAGACTTTTTTCTTCCATTTGAACTCGTTTCAATAATTCTTTTAGTTGCTTTAATAGGTGCAATTGCCGTGGCGCGTCAATAACAAATCTTTATAACTAGGAACAGCAATCCCAATTCGACTTTTTATGTGTTATCACATTCATTATGTGTTATCACATTCATTTCCCTTAAATTCTTGTAAAGTCTAGTTGAATACTATTCACAGATCAATAGAAAATCAAAATAGAATTTTTTTTATTCGATCTATTACCAAATGGATTCTTTTGTTCCGTACCTGGTATATTCTAAGCAACCAAATCACTTGCATTATTATTATTGTTCAGATTGAAATGAATCGAAATTGGTACGGAGTTGGTTAATGATGCTCGAGCATGTACTTGTTTTGAGTGCCTATTTATTTTCGATTGGCATCTATGGCTTGATTACGAGCCGAAATATGGTTCGGGCCTTGATGTGCCTTGAACTTATACTAAATGCAGTTAATATCAATTTTGTAACATTCTCTGATTTTTTTGATAGTCGACAATTAAAAGGAGATATTTTTTCAATTTTTGTTATAGCTATTGCAGCCGCTGAAGCAGCTATCGGATCAGCTATTGTTTCGTCAATTTATCGTAACAGAAAATCGACGCGTATCAATCAATCGACTTTGTTGAATAAGTAGTATTTATAAATCATAATATTCCTAAATTGAATTTAGGATATAGAATATGCCCTAATTTCGATCCTGTTTGTGAAACTGTAAGAAATCAAAGTATCTTTGTTCCCTTGATCCAGAAGTGGATTAATTAGCAAAATTATGGTAAATCATTGATTCATCTGGTGTTTAAATATGACATTTCAAAATTGACTAGATCGAAAATGAAAAAGTTCAAAACAAAAATAGATAGATCCAATGTCACATTCAGTAAAGATTTATGATACATGTATAGGGTGTACTCAATGTGTACGAGCTTGCCCCACGGATGTATTAGAAATGATACCTTGGGACGGATGTAAAGCAAAGCAAATTGCTTCTGCTCCAAGAACAGAGGACTGTGTTGGTTGTAAGCGATGTGAATCCGCCTGTCCAACGGATTTCTTGAGTGTTCGAGTTTATTTATGGCATGAAACAACCCGAAGCATGGGTCTAGCTTATTGATATTGATACGTTCCCGAAAAACCCACTTGAATCCGTTTTGAATACAGTTTTTTTTTTACCGATTACCGACAAAAACCCGTACTCGAAAAAGAAAAAAAAAAATACGAATATATTCTATTTTCGAGTTTCGAGCACGGGTTTTTCTGGGCCAAGTGTATCTTGTCTTTACCATGAATTATTTTCCTTGGTTAACACTAATTGTAGTTTTTCCGATAGCCGCGGGTTCTTTAATTTTTTTTCTCCCTCATAGAGGAAATAAGGTGACTAGAGGATATACAATATATATATGTGTCTTAGAACTCCTTCTAACGACCTATGCATTCTGTTATAATTTCCAATTGGACGATCCATTAATCCAGCTGGCAGAGGATTATAAATGGATCACTTTTTTTGAGTTTGACTGGCGATTGGGAATAGATGGACTTTCCATAGGACCCATTTTACTGACGGGATTTATCACCACTTTAGCTACTTTAGCGGCTCGGCCAGTTACTCTGAATTCCCGACTATTCCACTTCCTGATGTTAGCGATGTACAGCGGTCAAATAGGATCATTTTCTTCTCGGGACCTTTTACTTTTTTTCATCATGTGGGAATTAGAATTAATTCCCGTTTATCTACTTCTGTCCGTGTGGGGTGGAAAGAAACGCCTTTATTCAGCCACAAAATTTATTTTGTACACGGCAGGAGGCTCCGTTTTTCTTTTAATAGGAGTTTTGGGTATCGGTTTATATGGTTCCAATGAACCAACATTAAATTTGGAAACATTAGTTAATCGGTCGTATCCTGTGGCACTGGAAATAATATTCTATATTGGATTTTTTATTGCTTTTGCTGTCAAATTGCCAATTATACCCTTTCATACGTGGTTACCAGACACCCACGGAGAGGCACATTACAGTACTTGTATGCTTCTAGCCGGAATCTTATTAAAAATGGGAGCATATGGGTTGATTCGAATCAATATGGAACTATTACCGCACGCTCATTCTATATTTTCCCCCTGGTTCATGATAGTAGGTACCGTGCAAATAATTTATGCAGCTTCAACATCTCCCGGCCAACGGAATTTAAAAAAAAGAATAGCCTATTCCTCTGTATCTCATATGGGTTTCATAATTCTAGGAATAGGCTCGATAACCGATACAGGTCTCAATGGAGCCGTTTTACAAATAATTTCTCATGGGTTGATTAGTGCTGCACTTTTTTTCTTGGCAGGAACGAGTTATGATAGAATACGTTTTGCTTATCTAGACGAAATGGGCGGACTAGCTATACCAATTCCAAAGATCTTCACGCTATTCAGTATCTTATCGATGGCCTCCCTTGCATTACCCGGCATGAGTGGTTTTGTTGCAGAATTGATAGTATTTTTTGGAATAATTACCAGCCAAAAATTTTTTTTAATGCCAAAAATAGTAATCACTTTTGTAATGGCAATTGGAATGATATTAACTCCTATTTATTCATTATCTATGTTACGGCAAATGTTCTATGGGTACAAGCTATTTAATGCCCCAAACTCTTATTTTTTTGATTCTGGACCACGGGAGTTATTTGTTTTGATCTCGATTCTTCTACCCGTAATAGGTATTGGTATTTATCCCGATTTCGTTCTCTCACTATCAGCGGACAAGGCCGAAGCTATTATATCGAATTTTTTTTTGTAGATAGTTTTCATGACTAAAAAAAATCAAAAAGAAATCCCATGATTTTAAAAAGAGTTCGTTATCCAATGAACAAAGAAATCCTTTTTCTTCTCTTACTCTTAAGTTAAATAAAAAGAAGAAGTCAAATAATTTAAATTAAAAAATTTAATTTAAATTAAATTGTGACCAACTGCCAAAGGCATTTGTAAGAACCTTTTGAATCGCCGCACTGCTTGATTCAAAAGGTTCTCGGCATCTTACACTAACACCAAGTTTCGTTTCGATCTCCGCGCTGTCCTATGTTTGTATTCATCAAACCCTTTCTTCAATTCAAATAGGTGTTAATTAAATGAACCATAACTATGTAACCCTATTCCTAATAGATTGACTCCGAAATAGCATATCCAAATTATAAGAAAGCCCATAGAAGCCACAATTGCGGAATTTACACCTTCCCATTTTGTATTTGTTCGAGTATGTAAATAAATCCCGAATATCGTCCAAGTAATAAATGCCCAAGTTTCTTTTGGATCCCAATTCCAATAAGACCCCCACGCCTCATTAGCCCATACTGCTCCCGAAAGAATACCTGTGGTTAAAAAGATAAATCCTAAACTAATAATACGATAACTCCAACGATCCAATTGTTGAATCACTTGATACCTGTAATAATTTCTAGCGGAAAGACTATTTAGAAAAACATTCTTTTTTTCGTTCATGTATTGGATTTCACTGAAACAAAATGACCCATTTACATGTACAAAATTTTTTCTTTTCAAAAAAAGCCTTATCACTTTTCGAAATGTAATGACTAGAAGAGCCGTGGATAATAATGATCCACATAAAAGAGCTGCATAGCCCAATACCATCATACTTACGTGCATCATTAACCACTGGACTTGGAGAGCGGGTACTAATATTCTGGATTGATGCATTTTGGTTAAAAAACCCGAAGTCGCAAAGCCTTGGGTAAAAAAAGCACTTGGTGCCGTTATAGCGCTTAAATGATTTTGATTATTTTTAAAATCAAAAATCTTATGAATAATAGATAAACTCCATGAAAGAAAGATTAATGATTCATATAAATCACTTAATGGGAAATGTCTCGAGTAAACCCAACGGGTGATTAATAATCCTGTTAGACAGAAAGCGGTAGCTGTCATCCCCCTTTCTGATGAAGCATATAGCCCTCTGATTTCATCGACTAAGAAGGTTATTAAATAAATTGTAATTCCAATTGAAACGACCGAAAAGGATATATGCGTTAATATACGCTCCAAAGTTGAAAATATCATAAAAAAAAAAAAAAAATTAAAAGCGAGAATACCTCAAATATACAGAATGGAAATCATAAATTAAATTCCTTAGAGCACTTTTTTTGTATATCTTTTTACAGATGCTATGCCGCCACTCGGACTCGAACCGAGATGCTCTAGCACTGCTTCCTAAGAGCAGCGTGTCTACCGATTTCACCATAGCGGCTTGCTCGAAATCATAATACCCTATTATTAGTCAATCGTCGAGATTGAAAGAGTCTATTTCAATGGATTTTTATTCATCAATTTGAAATTTGAATGTTTACTAAAAACAAAAAACATTGAAAGGGCTATTTAAAGATTCCGCCCCTTCTTTTGTTGTTGTATTTAATTATTTAAGGTTTCAGTTTTATTTAACTTAACTTTCAGAGTTTCTTCTTTGATAAACTAGAACCTTGTAATGGTTGTAACTAAATAGTTCTAACTTCACTCCAGGGAACAACTCAAAAAGGGTTTCTTTCTTTTTTTTTTTCATTTTTTAGAACTTTTGTGTTTGTGTTGTCGTAATTTTAGGTTTTTTCTTTTTTTTTTTCACTATTAATTTGTCCTAGGATTGATCAAATCAATTAGGTATTGGGCTGCACGTATTATAGAAAATAAAAAAAAAAATTCTTATTGTTTATGGTGGGGTGATGGGGAAAATAAGAATCCCCATCCTGGGAATAAAAAAATAGTAAAATAAAAAGAAAGGTGAAACTTTCGAGTTTGTCTTGATTCCGTTTTCAAATAAAAAAAAAAAAGGACTTTTTTTTTTTTATTTATTTATTTTTATTTTCGAATTCAGTAGACAAATCAATTGGTTCAAAACATTACAAAAGGGAATGTTTACTTACTTTTTCGATTTTTCTAAATTCTATAGTATAAATTCGAAACACAATTAACTCATTTTTGTGTCTGGGGGATTCAGATTATTTCAACCTTTGAAGATTATTTCAACCTTTGATTATTTATTTGTTGTACAAAAAAAACTTTTTGAATTCCCAGTAGCAAGGGATTTCGCTAACGAAAAAGCCTTCAACGCTGCCCAGTACCCCCCCTTTTTCCAAAGATTTTTACGAATACGTTTTTTTAATATAGAAGTACGTTTTTTTGGAACTGCCATTCAAAAAAGAAAAGGTTAGTCATTGATCAAATTGGATGTGAAAGACATCTATTGTTAAAATGTTAAAACAAATCATTTTTTAGTTTTACGGTTCATTTCATTATCTGTTTATTTTTTTTTATACACTAACTACCTTTAGAAAAAAGAAATAAATCGAAATATGCAAAAATGGCATAAAATCTTACTAGAACAAAAAATAAATAAATAAATAAATGGAATAAGGGATTTTTTCAATTTATATTCCCTAAATATTGGAGAATAAAGGAATTCGTATTCCGGAGTTATTGGCGGCACCCTTAGATACCTATTCAAATCGATATCTATAGGACGGATTGGGCCATATAACAGAAATAGAATTGGTTGAAGTTGATAAAAAAAAGAAAAAGCCCTTCCGCCCTTATCTCTGTCTATTTTCGGCCTGCTACATTTATCCATGAAAAATACATCGAACAGGTTTTATCTACCCAACCATTTTTGTCTAGTAATTGGTTATTAAATGTCTTTTTTTATAATTAAATGTCTTTTATTATAATTATAATAGTAGACAATCAATACGTGCCGAGATGAACTAGTTAATGGTTGTGAATAAACAAAGAATAAAAAAACTAATTCGTATTTTATTGGGGAACGGTAGGGGTCAGCCTATGATTTATATCAAATTTAATTTTGTGTAATTCTTTCGTCTTGATCTATGGACATAAATTAGTGTAATTAGAGAATAATAAGTGAAGTTTGAATTTGCTCTATCTTCCTAAAAATCTTACGTAGTATAAAGTAGAAAATAATTATTTATTTTTGACTAGTAGCTTAGTTAGAACATTTGATTGTTTTTAACTCTTCATTTTTTTGAAGTTGGTGGGAAAGATTCAAAATAACTATGAATAGAAAAAGCGAATTTTATTTAAGTTTTTCATTTTAATACCTTAACCTTAATTTTTTTATTAATCCCTTTTCAGTTTAAAAGAGATAAGAACCGGTGAATCAGAAACACTGAATTAAGAATAAAAAACAATTATTATTACTTTATTGATTTTATGGAACATACATATCAATATTCCTGGATCATACCTTTAGTTCCACTTCCAGTCCCTATGTTAATAGGGGTGGGACTTCTATTTTTTCCGACCGCAACAAAAAATCTTCGCCGTATGTGGGCTTTTATTAGTATTTTATTGTTAAGTATAGTTATGATTTTTTCGATCGATCTATCTATTGAGCAAATAGATAGAACTTCGATCTATCAATCCCTAAGGACTTGGACCATCACTAGTGATTTGTCTTTCGAGTTCGGATACTTTATTGATCCACTTACTTCTATTATGTCAATATTAATCACTACAGTTGGAATTCTGGTTCTTATTTATAGTGACAATTATATGTCTCATGATCAAGGATATTTGAGATTTTTTGCTTATATGAGTTTTTTCAATGCTTCAATGTTAGGATTAGTTACAAGTTCGAATTTCATACAAATTTATATTTTTTGGGAATTGGTTGGAATGTGCTCTTATCTATTAATCGGGTTTTGGTTCACACGACCTATTGCGGCAGGCGCCTGTCAAAAAGCATTTGTAACTAATCGTGTAGGGGATTTTGGATTATTATTAGGGATCTTAGGTCTTTATTGGCTAACAGGCAGTTTCGAATTTCGGGATTTGTTCGAAATATTGAAAAACTTGATTTATAATAATGAGGTTAACCTTTTATTTGTTACTTTGTGTGCATTTCTATTATTTGCCGGCCCGGTTGCTAAATCCGCGCAATTCCCTCTTCATGTATGGTTACCCGATGCCATGGAAGGGCCTACTCCTATTTCGGCTCTTATCCATGCTGCTACTATGGTAGCGGCGGGAATTTTTCTTGTAGCTCGGCTTCTTCCACTTTTCATAGTCATACCATACGCAATGAATCTAATATCTTTGATAGGGATAATAACAGTATTTTTAGGAGCTACTTTAGCTCTTGCTCAACAAGATATTAAGAGAGGTTTAGCTTATTCTACAATGTCTCAATTGGGTTATATGATGTTAGCTCTAGGTATGGGGTCTTATCGAGCCGCTTTATTTCATTTGATTACTCATGCCTATTCCAAAGCCTTGTTGTTTTTAGGATCCGGATCAATTATTCATTCAATGGAAGCTATTGTTGGATATTTTCCAGATAAAAGCCAGAATATGGTTCTTATGGGTGGGTTAAGAAAGCATGTGCCGATTACAAAAACCGCTTTTTTAGTAGGTACTCTTTCTCTTTGTGGTATTCCACCTCTCGCCTGTTTTTGGTCCAAGGATGAAATTCTTAATGATACTTGGTTGTATTCGCCGATTTTCGCAACAATAGCTTTTTTCACAGCCGGATTAACCGCATTTTATATGTTTCGAATTTATTTACTTACTTTTGAGGGGCCTTTCAACTTTTGCTTGCAAAATTACAGTGGCAAAAAAAGAAATTCCTTATATTCAATATCTCTATGGGGTAAAGAAGAACCAAAACCGATTAAAAACAAATTTCATTTAGTTGCTTTATTAACAATGAATAATAATAAAAGGGCTTCTTTTTTTGCGAAGAAGACTCATCGAATTGCTAGTACTGTAACAAATATGCCCTTTATTACTATTTTTCCTTTTGGCGCTGCCAAGACTTTTTGTTATCCTCACGAATCAGACAATACTATATTATTTGTTATGCTTGTATTAGTCCTATTTCCTTTGTTTGTTGGAGCGATAGGAATTCCTTTGAATCAAGAAGTAATCGAGTCGGATATTTTATCAAAATTGTTAACTCCATCTATAAATCTGTTACAACAAAATTCAACTCATTTTGTTGATTGGTATGAAGTTGTAAAAAATCCAACCCTTTCCGTCAGTATAACGTATTTTGGAATACTTCTAGCCTACTTTTTATATAAACCCTTTTATTCATCTTTACACAATTGGAACATATTGAATTTTTTTGCTAAAAGAGGACC